AAGAAAAAAAAGCCGCTTCATTAAGAAATTCTAAAATTAGATTAGAAAAGAAAGGGCCCCGCTATGAAAAAAAAAAAAGAAAGAGGGCTGGAATCTACACATTGATTCTTTTTTTTTCGCAATTTTTGTTGAACCGTATGCATCAAAAGGTGCATGTACGGCTCTTAAGGGATACAAATTTTATCCTAATCAACCGACTTTATCGAGAAAGATTACTTTTTTTAGGCCAAGAGGTTGATAGCGAGATTTCGAATCAACTTATTGGTCTTATGGTATATCTCAGTATAGAGAATGATAACAAGGATCTGTATTTGTTTATAAACTCTCCTGGCGGATGGGTAATCCCCGGAGTAGCTATTTATGATACTATGCAATTTGTGCAACCCGATGTGCATACAATATGCATGGGATTAGCCGCTTCAATGGGATCTTTTATCCTGGTCGGCGGAGAGATTACCAAACGTCTAGCATTCCCTCACGCTTGGCGCCAATGAGTTTTTTAAGAACAAAAAAAAAAGACTATGCCTTCGCCATATGAAATAGGAATATTAAGTAATAATAGCATGGCACTTCGAATTCGATATGAGAAATTTTTTTTTTCAAAACATTAGATTATATATCGAAAGAGTAGTATGAAATTAGTATAAAATAAAGGGTATTCTCGATTTTTTCTTATTTATCGGTGACCATTACCATTTCAGCGTCACAAACTTTTTTGTTTTCACAACAGAAAACTTTTAACAATATTTATGTTATTGTTATGAAAGAGTACGAAAAAAAAAAAAAGAAACTTTGGGATTGCTGAATCACAGACGAGAGAAATATATAAAAAGCAACGGAGCCATCATAGTATTTTTTAACTGCTCCGAAAGGAAGGATGGTAATTGGATCATTTCCCGATCTGAATCGGATAAACCCTATATCTATATTTTTTTCTCTTTCTTCGATGGAAATGGAAGGTAAAGTGAATTCCATTGTATAGCCGTATGCAATGTGCAAAGGATGCCTGTACGGTTGCTCAATTCTATCTTTCTTTTTTTATTATTCTTTATCTCTTCTCCTCACCTCATCATGCGAGATAGAGGAACCATTTGTTATATTATCAGGGTAATGATACATCAACCTGCGAGTTCTTTTTATGAGGCGCAAACGGGAGAATTTATCCTGGAAGCAGAAGAACTACTGAAACTGCGCGAAACCATCACAAGAGTTTATGTACAAAGAACGGGCAAACCCTTATGGGTTGTATCCGAAGATATGGAAAGGGATGTTTTTATGTCAGCAACAGAAGCCCAAGCTCATGGAATTGTTGATCTTGTAGCGATTGAATAAAAAAAAATAGCATTAAGTTGACGAAAATCGCCGATTTGAGATTTTATCTTCTTACTTATTAACGGGTTTACTAATATTCTATTCATCTATTAAATAGAGAAGTAATTCATAATCATCCGGTTAGGATCGATCTAAACCAGCCCATTTATTATGTATACGATTCAACATGCCAACTATTAAACAACTTATTAGAAACACAAGACAGCCAATCAGAAATGTTACGAAATCCCCCGCTCTTGGGGGATGTCCTCAGCGTCGAGGAACATGTACTAGGGTGTATGTGCGACTCGTTCAGATCACCATTGGGAGAAAAAAGGGAAATCCATTTTCCAGTATCAATGATCAGTACTAGTCAATAGTATAAAATGGAAGGAAGAAGGCCATTCACTATCTATATCTATATATCGAAAACTAAAAAAAAAAAGATCTATTCAATTCTCTTCTATTGTATATGAGATTTATGGTTTCCGATGAGAAAACATTCCTCATTGGTAACAAATAGTTATCCATTAAGCGGGGAAATCCTATTTTCAAAGCCGAAATCTTATGCCTATACTCTTGCAAAAACGGACTAAGAGGGTCAGCTACCCAGCCAATCTTCATAATTAAATACCGTTACTGTATAGGTAGATCTCGTTGTGAAAGACCTATTACTAGATAATTCATGGGTAGAGCCAAAGAATTTGAACTGTGCAAGTTGCTAATAGCATTGATTAAATGAAATAAGGGACTCCGGTGTATAGAGAGGACCTCACCGTTTAAGACATAACCATAGAAACGATGGAATCCACTATTTCGTTATTCATTTCTATTTATTACTTTTTTCTGTTTTTTAATACCTAGTATCAATACTCGTTTCGAGGTGAAATGCCTATAAAAAAAGACAAATTGTGGTTGGGAAGGTTATAGTAGCAAAAGCCATTGGAATTTGTATTTTATACATTGGAAGAATCCGTTTTGTTATTAATAAACTAGGAAAAGGGAAAAGAATAACTGAAAGAAAGGAAATCAATTAGTTATTCATGAAAGTTTCATTTATTCAATGACTAGAATTAGACGAGGATATATAGCTCGGAGACGTAGAACAAAAATTCGTTTATTTGCATCAAGCTTTCGGGGGGCTCGTTCAAGACTTACTCGAACAATTATTCAACAGAAAATAAGATCTTTGGTTTCGTCTCATCGAGATAGAGATAGGAAAAAGAGAGATTTTCGTCGTTTGTGGATCACTCGGATAAATGCAGTAATTCGCGAGAATAGAGTATCCTATAGTTATAGTAGATTAATACACAATCTGTACAAGAGACAGTTGCTTCTTAATCGTAAAATACTTGCACAAATAGCTATATTAAATAGGAATTGTCTTTATATGATTTCTAATGAGATCATAAAATAAAAAAGGAAATTGTAAGGAATTCGTCAGAATATTTTAAATGGAGTTCGCTGGAGAATGAACTCCGGGAAGGTAGAGTAGAAATTAGTATGATAAAGAGAATATGATAAAGTCGCTCAAAATTAAATGAGCGAATATGTCCAATATCCAATAAAAAAAGATTTCTTCTTCTTCCCCAATTTTTTTTCTTACAATTTTTCGAACAAAATATCAATCTCTGTTTGAGTTCGGATTTGAATTTGAATTTGGGTTCAATTGAGGAGTAAAGTAAGTCTACTTTTTATTTATTTATTTAGGGTTCTAAGACCAGTAGCTCCGGAGGTCGACTCGCTTCTTTCAAATTGTTTCTCATTATTAAGAAAAGGTAACAAAGATAAAATACGAGCTTGTTTTATAGCAATAGTAATTAATCGTTGTTGTTTTAAGGTTAATCTATTTACCCGTCTAGATAATATTTTTCCTTGTTCACTAATAAATCGACTAATTAAACTCATGTTTCTATAATCAATTCGATCCCCCGATTGGATCGGGGGCAAACGCCTACGAAAAGATCGCTTGGATTTAAGAAAGAGTCGCTTGGATTTTTCCATGGTTTGTTTATTCCTTATCCCCAAAATCCTATTTCAATCTGATCCAAAAAGATTTTGAATTCAAAATATAGGATTTGATTTGGCTTTTTTTTTTTAGTTAGTTAAATTATGTTAACTAGAATATATAGAATAATATGGTATATATAGAATATGTCCTTTTCGTGTTCCTTGTAAGAGTGACACACAGGCACTTGATTCGAGTTATTTCTTTATCTCCCCGTGAATCGTATGTTTGTAACAATAGGGACAGAATTTTCTCAATTCCAATCGACTAGGCGTATTGTGTCGATTCTTTTGAGTAATATATCTGGAAAGACCCCTTGATTCCTTATTAAGACCGTTTCGAACACAGTTGGTACATTCTAAAATAACCGTTACTCGGACATCTTTACCCTTGGCCATGAACCTCCTTTGCGTTTTTGATTCAACCAACTCTTCTACTTTCCGCGAAAAAAGAAATAAAAAAAATAAGAAGTAAAACAACAAACTAATATTTAGGTATATTTTGAATCGAATTCGATTCAATGTACAGTATTTCATTAAAAGATCTTGTATGATCTTCTTGCCCTAGACACATTTCTGTTCTCACAATATTATTTCTAAATGGAATTGGAGACTAAACCCAAATTTTGCCGAGGTTGAATCTACTTTTTTATTTCTCTTTCCTCCTTTCTTTATTATACTTCTACTTATTATATTGTATTGAATTCTATTTTATCTAAAAAAAAAAAAGAAAAGAGGGGGAGGGATTAGTCACAAATCTTTTGATTCTATCTCTAATCTTCTTCACCCCTTCCCATGTCAATAACTAGAATGAGAAAAAAGGGAATGTCAACGCATCCGGAAATAAACGATTGATCTCTATCAAAAGACCTGCTAAAGCCCCAAACCATAGAGTACTTAGTACCGGTGCCACGGAAAGATATGTTTTTAGATCTCGCATTTTAAATCCTCCTTCTTTATTCTTTTTATTTATTGTATTATTTATTGTAATGCCTAATGGTAATCCATATATGATCCGATATAATATAACTATGTAAGTAGTTAAGGACCGCTTGTATTTGTACACGGAATTCCTAATTCCAATTGAAATTTACAATGATTCGGTAGATAAGATTTTCCTTTTCTTAAAACCGAAAAAGACGTCCCTTCCGACTGAGCATTCCCAAAAAATATTCTTTTTTTTTAGTTATTTTTTACGATGGGTTTCAGATTCATGTGTATATAAGCCTTCTATTATTATTATATGTTACATGAGAATAAAAAAAAAATGTCAAGATAACTTGGATATATCAATGGAAAAAATAAGGATTTTGAAAACAAGACAGGGATTCTATAAAATGACACTGTAGACCAATTGAAAGGGATGTAGCGCAGCTTGGTAGCGCGTTTGTTTTGGGTACAAAATGTCACGGGTTCAAATCCTGTCATCCCTACCTATTACTTCTCGTCTGAGCAGTAACGAGGGATTCATTGAAATCGATTAAAATCAGGCATACATAATCTTTATTTTATTATATCATATTCTATATGATAGTCTTATGAATACAAGATGTATTCGGGTTATAAAAAAAATCCTCTTCTTTTTTTTTTAGTTTTAGCTAGTGTGATAATGATAAGAAGATAAGAAAGCGCTCTTAGTTCAGTTCGGTAGAACGTGGGTCTCCAAAACCCGATGTCGTAGG